TGTATAAACCAATGCTTCCATAGATTCGATCGTGATTTACAATTATAGCTTCCATACCTATTTGTTTTTTCTTTCTTTTATTGGGAACCATCTCCCGGCTACCGAAAGAGCAAGAGACAAAAAAACGGGGAGTCAAAGCAAGATTTCTCTGCTACCCTCAATATCAAAATCACTAACAAATCATAAAAAGAAAATAGATTCGAAAGACATCAAAAGAAGGTTGGATCAGACTACTTGTCTTCTTGTAGTTGGATCTCCAAGTTTTTGAAAGGCTCCAAATTCTACTTGAGCATCCAAATCTGGGTCAATCCCAGCAAAAACATCTCTGAACAGGGTTCTAGCACCATGCCAAATGTGTCCGAAGAAGAAGAGCAAAGCAAATGAAGCATGTCCAAAAGTAAACCAACCCCTTGGACTGCTACGAAAAACACCGTCGGATTTCAAAGTAGCACGATCTAATTCAAAAATTTCACCCAATTGAGCGCGTCTAGCATATTTTTTCACAGTCGCAGGGTCATTATAACTGACTCCATTGAGTTCGCCACCGTAGAACTCAACAGTTACACCGACTTGTTCGACACTATACTTCGATTCGGCTCTTCGAAAAGGAACATCCGCTCGAACAATCCCGGCTCCATCTACCAAAACGACCGGAAATGTTTCAAAAAAAGTGGGCATACGACGTACAAAAAGTTCACGACCTTCTTTATCTCTAAAGATAGGATGTCCTAACCATCCAACCGCTATTCCATCCCCGTTATCCATTGAACCCGCCCTGAATAATCCCCCTTTTGCCGGATTATTGCCGATGTAATCATAAAAGGCTAATTTTTCGGGAATTTTCGACCAAGCTTCTGATAAACTTTGATTTTCGGCTAACCCCGCACTAATTCGTCGATATATCTCTTGTTGGAAGTACCCCTGATCCCATTGATAACGAGTCGGTCCAAACAATTCGATCGGGGTAGTTGCTGAACCATACCACATAGTTCCGGCAACAACAAAAGCTGCAAAAAAGACAGCAGCGATACTACTGGAAAGGACAGTTTCGATATTACCCATGCGCAATCCCTTGTATAGACGTTGGGGTGGTCGAACGCTAAGATGGAATAGGCCTGCTAATATGCCCAATGTCCCAGCCGCAATATGATGAGAGGCTATTCCTCCCGGAACAAAAGGATCGAAACCTTCCACGCCCCACGCTGGATTTACCGGTTGTACTTTTCCAGTTAGTCCATAAGGATCGGACACCCATATTCCCGGACCATACAAGCCTGTTACATGAAATGCACCAAAACCAAAGCAAGCCACCCCCGCGAGAAATAAATGAATTCCAAAGATCTTGGGCAAATCCAACGAAGGTTTTCCTGTACGTTCATCAGTAAATATTTCTAGATCCCAATACACCCAATGCCAGATAGCTGCTAAAAAGCACAAGCCCGAAAACACAATATGCGCTCCGGCGACACCTTCGTAACTCCAAATACCCGGAGATGTTATAGTCCCTCCTGTGATACCCCAGCCACCCCATGAATTGATTATTCCTAAACGCGTCATGAAGGGTATGACAAACATACCCTGTCTCCACATTGGATCCAGAACGGGGTCAGAAGGATCAAAAACTGCTAATTCATACAGAGCCATCGAACCGGCCCACCCAGCAACCAGAGCTGTATGCATTATATGAACAGCAAGCAACCGGCCGGGATCATTCAATACGATAGTATGAACACGATACCAAGGCAAACCCATGAAAATACCCCTTTATCAAAGAAAAAAGACACTACGCAACTTTATTGCATTGGACACGACTATACTCTGCCGATGTTACGTCCTCCGAGGAGAGGGCGATTAGTTCAGAGCAAGGGTTCATAATTTATTTGATTCTATTAGCAATAATGGAACAATTCCGTTCGTAGGAAAAAAGAGAAGCAGATTTATTCTATACTCGATAAGTACCAATACGCAATGGGCCGCTTGATGCCTTTTCTATAAACGAATGTGACCATCCTTGTTCATGATTACAGGGGCCTCGTTCTAAGAATTGATCTTATTCATTCTGTCTTTCTTTATGCATTTTTGATAAAGAACAATATTCTAAAAACAATAAAACCCTTCTTACGTTTTCACATCTAAAGTCTAGTATTTTTTTTATTTTTTCTTTCATTTAATGCCTGTTGGTGTGCCAAAAATACCTTATGATATTCCTGACGACGAAGACGAGGAAGCAACTTGGGTTGACTTATAGTGCGACTTGGCAGATCTATTGGGTCATATGGGCTTTCCCCCTTCTCTTCCCGATCAAGAGATCCTCTATTTCGCCCAAAAAAGATGAATTGGATCAGCCAAAATTTGGAGCGTGAAGTGCAATTAGATCCTTTTTTAAGGGGATTCAAATTACTATTATCAATTCAAATAATTTATGGCTGGCTCGGTTGGACTAAGAAATTGAAATATCCAGACTTCGTTTAAAAAAACCAATTGGTAATATATCTACCATTACTCCTTATAAAGGGATTCCTCTATTCTAAAGAAATCTTCTTTGGAAATAGAAGTGATTTTAAACTGTTCTCTTAATCAATCGAGTAATATGTATAAAGACCTCAAATATTTGCCGGACTGTACGGATTGAGAAAAAAGAAGTGGTAAGGGGAGTATTTGTCCTATATGTGCAAATCGAAGGCGGGCAGATCTTTACCCGGAGTAGAGTATAAACCTAAAAAGAGTAAGATAAAAGAGGCCCAGTTTGGAACAAGAAAATGACATCGTGATTTGGATTGGATCGCGATGAAAGAATACATCAATGAAAAGTGAATTCGATCCGGTTAATGAATTCTTTTTTCTAAGGAAAGGAATCAAAACTCATCTTTATTGAAAAATCGAAGAAAAATTAGGAGTCAGTAAAGAGCATGCTCTGAAATCCGAAAGGGGATTGGAATATACACATTGATTTTTTTTTTTCAAATTTTTTTGAACCGTATGCGCCAAACGGCGCCTGTACGGTTCCTACGGAATACAATTTTAACCTAATCGACCGACTTTATCGAGAAAGAGCACTTTTTTTATTCAAAGACCTTAGTCCCGAGACGGCAAATCACATTGTCGGTCTTATGATATTTCTGAATATCGACGATTGTAACCAAGAGCAATTTTTATTTATAAACTCTACGGGTGGAGGAGTAATGCATGGGCTAGCTGTTCATAATGCGATAAATTTTGTGCTACCAGATGTACATACACTCTGTCTGGGAGTAGCCGCTTCAATGGCAGCTTTTATCCTGGCCGGAGGCTCACAGACTAAACGTATAGCATTCCCTAACGCTTGGCGCCAATGAGGTTTTATTTGAAAGAAAAAAGACGACTATGCCTTCGCCATATGAAAAATGAATCTCCATATGAAATATGAATAAAAAAGTAATAATAGCATGGCACTTTGAATTCGATATACAAAAGTTTTTTTCAAAGCATTAGATTTTTTATCGAGAGAGTAGTATGAGATAAAAGGTATTTCCGATGTGTTCTTATCTATCGGCAGTGCAGTTCAGCGTCACAAACTTTTTTTCACACGGCAGATCTCTTAATAATATTTATGTTCTGAACTAGTGAAAAAAATTCTTTTTCCCTTAGGTTATTTAATCAAATAAAAAGCAACTTTGGGATTGCTTAATCATAGACAAAAAAGAAATATAGAAAGCAACGGAGCCATCATAGTAGTTTTTAACTCCCACGAAAGGAAGGGTGGTAATTTGATCATTTTCCGAGCGGGGTCTAATCAATCCTATTTTTCTCTTTCGTTGGGGGGGCGTAAGGATCAATTTTATTCTAGAGCCGTATGCAATGCATAGAAAGATGCCTGTACGGTTGTGCAATTCTATCTTTTTTCGTGCTATTCTTTTCTCTTTCTTTTATCTTCCCTTCATCGTGTGCAATAGAAAAACTTTTGATTTTGTTATATCATCAGGGTAATGATCCACCAACCTACTAGTACTTTTATTCAAGGCTACATGGAAGAGGTAATCACGGACACAGATTTGGTGCTAAAACTACGTGAAGAGATCACAAACTTTTTTGTACAAAGATCGCACAAACCTTTCTGGATGGTCTTCGAAGACATGGAAAGAGATGTTTTTCTGTCACCCGAAGAAGCCAAAGCTTATGGAATTGTTGATTCTGTAGGGCTTGAAGGGCTTCAATGGCGTGACGGGCGTAAATGATACTAGCCTGTATTTCGCGCAAATCCCTAATTTTAGATTACCGCTACCGACCGAGTTGACTCGAAATAATCCGGTTAGGATGGATCTAAACCATCCAATTATATCTATATCTATGATTCAACATGCCAACTATTAAACAACTTATTAGAAAGACAAGACAGCCAATCAGAAATGTTACAAAATCGCCCGCTCTTAAGAGATGCCCTCAACGTCGAGGAACGTGTACTAGGTTGTATGTGCGACTCGTTCAGATCATGAGCTAGAACAAAGGAAAGCGAACAAGTTTCCAGTATCAAAGGTCAGTACCGGTGAATAGGCTGGAACGAAAAAATGAACTCTATTTCCTATCTAAAAAACGAAAATGGATCATATGCCTTTCATTGTGTAGGAAATTTATGGTTTCCCTTGGTGTAAATTCAATCACCTCAATTTAAGAATTCTCCATTGGTAGCAAATGCTTATCCATTACGCGGAGGAACTCTTGGTTTCAATTTCAAAGATTAAGCCACCCTCTTGCAAGAACGGACTAACAAGGTCAGCTATCCAGCTAACCCTCATAATTAAATACCGTTACTGTATAGGTAGATCTCGTTGTGAAGACCTAGTTACTGGATAATCCATGGGTAGAGCTAAAGAATGTGAACTATACAAGTTCCCAATAGCATTAATTAAATGAAGTTAAAGGCTCCGGTGTATAGAGAAGACCTCACCGTTTAAGAAGTAACCATAGAAACGATGGAATCCACTATTGCTTTAGAATTTATATTTCTTATTATCTTTTTAATACCTAGTAGAATCCAATTTCAAATTGTGAGGTAAAACACAGGTCTCGAAAAAATAAAAAATCGTGGTCGGGAAGGTTATCGTAGCCAAAGCCATTGGAATTTTGCGTTTATACATTGGAAAAACTCATTGGGTTATTAATAGACTAGGAAGGGGGGAAAAAGAATAACTGCAAGAACGGAAATCAATTAGTTATTCGACAACGTTTGATTTATGCATATTCAATGACCAGAACTAGCCGGGGATATATAGCTCGGAGACGTAGAAGAAAAGCACGTTCATTTATATCAAGCTTTCGGGGAGGTCTTTTAAAGACTCAACAAGACATAAGAGCTTTGGCTTCGTCTCATCGGGATAGGAATGGGCAAAAAAGAAATTTTCGTCGTTTGTGGATCACTCGAATCAATTCAGAAATTCGTGACGGGCGGGTATATTATAACTATAGTAAATTCATCCATGATCTATACAAGAGACAGTTGTTGCTTAATCGTAAAATACTTGCGCAAATAGCTATAGCAAATAAAAACTGTCTTTATCTAATTTCCAATGAAATCATAAAAAAAGTAAATTGGAAGGAATCTGCCGGAGTAATTTAAACGGAGTTCCCCGGAGAATGACCTCCGGGAAAGTAGAGTCAAAATGAATAAAAAAAGAAATAAATAGGACTCAACACTTTCAATCAACAATTTGGAGTTTGACTTCTGAATCCGATTTTTGATTTGTTTTTGTCTTACGAAACGAGAAGCAAAGCCGGTCCGGATTGTCGGATTTTTGCACAAAGCATCAATCTGCGTTTGAGTTCGGGTGTGAATTTTCATTCAAGTGACGAAAGAGTAAGCCTATTTTTTTGTCTCTCACGGTCGACTTCTATTTCTTTGTGTCTCTCACAGTCGACTTATATTTCTTTCTGTCTGACTTATATTTCTTTCGGACTCTCGCGGTCGACTTGTTTCTTTCACCTTGTTTCTCATTAGTAATAAAAGGTAACGAAGATAAAATACGAGCTTGTTTTATAGCAAGAGTCATTAATCGTTGTTGTTTCAAGGTCAATTTATTTACTCGTCTAGATAATATTTTTCCTTGCTCACTAATAAATCGACCAATTAAACTCATGTTTCTATAATCAATTCGATCCCCCGATTGGATCGGGGGCAAACGCCTACGAAAAGATCGCTTGGATTTAAGCAAAGGTCGCTTGGATTTATCCATGGTTTGTTTAATTTATTTCTTTAAACCGAAAATCCTATTTCGGTTGGATCTAGAAAATGAATTAGAATACATAAAAACAATAGGATTTTCTTTCTATTCAAATTATCTTAGCGGTAATTAGCATAGCATTTTTCCTCCTCCTGGGGAGGGTGCAAGTGCTCGGTTCGAGCTATTTCGTTATCTCCCCATGAATCGTATGTTTGTAACAATATGGACAGAATTTTCTCAATTCCAATCGATTAGGCGTATTGTGCCGATTCTTTTGAGTCATATATCTGGAAATGCCTTTTGATGCCTTATTAACAACCTTTCGAACACAAGTAGTACATTCTAAAATAACTGTTATTCGGATATCCTTACCCTTGGCCATGAACCTCCTTTGGATTTTTTATTTACTCAACGCTTTTCCTTTCGATTCGAAATGAAGAAGAAAGAAAAAGTAGAAGTTGCTAACTTGAACTCACATTATGCAAAATTTTGCTACAATCAATATATTCAAATAAGATCCAACGATTTCGAAACGATATTTCAAAGCACAGTACATGATTTCGTTTAAGTATCTTGTATAATACTCTTCGCTAGACCCACATTTTATAGTCTACTTCCATTCCGCTATTATTCTATTATTCGAATTGGAATCCGAATCCCCCAGCCGTTGAATCCACTTTTCTTCTTTCTCTTTCCTCCCTTATTCTACAAATCAGAAAAAATAGAGAAAAGAGAAATAGAGAAAAGAAAAATAGAGGGGGAGACTTGATTAGTGACCGATATTTCATTGTAGTTCTAATCTTCTTTATTCCTTTCCACGTCACTAACTAGAATGAAAAAAAGGGGAATGTCAACGCATCCGGGAAAAAACGATTAATCTCTATCAATAGACCTGCTAAAGACGCGAACCATAGCGCACTTAGTACCGGTGCCACGGAAAGATATGTTTTTAGATCTCGCATTGAAAACCCCCTTCATTTTATTGTAATACATAATGATAATACATATATGATCAGATGCATAGGTAGTTAACGACCACTTTTAATTGTACTAGAATTGTCCGCGGAATTTCGAATTCAAATTGACATGGACAATGATCCCGTAACTATTTCCATATTTTTCTTAAAAGATAAGATAAAAACGTCCTTTTCGTCTCGAGTATTCCCCAAAAATAGTCATTGAATTTTCCGACAGATTCGGTTCCATTTTTCAAATGGATAAAATTTTTTTATGAATCTTAATGCATATTATATGTTAAATGAGACCAAAAGGACGAAATGGACAGATAAATTCTATATATATAGAA